AACCCCTAGAAGTACCAACTAATGTAGGAAGAGTGATATCAACTACTCGGCCCCTTTTCGTTGACAAATAATAAATTCCGAAGACAATTCGGATATCATAAAGATTACCATATATAACACAAAATTTCTCCGCCGATTCCTTGTAGTCGAGCCTCTCGGTCTGTCATTATACCTCGAGAAGTAGAAAGAATTACAATCCCCATCCCGCCTAGAATTCTAGGAATTCGTTGATAGTTAGAATAGATTCGTAGGCCAGGTCTACTAATCCGTTTTAAATTTAAAATAGTTCTAGATGGTCCTTTCCTATTCCTTCTATGCCGTAGGGTTAAAACAAAAAAATATTTGTTGTTTTCCTGATGTTTTCTCACGTTTTCGATAAAACCTTCTCGTAAAAGTATTTTAACAATGTTTTCGGTGATCTTAGTAGATGCTATTCGAACCGTCCCTTTTCTATTCATGTCGGCATTTCGTATAGAAGTTATTATGTCAGCAATAGTGTCCCTACCCATGATAAACTTTAATTACTCTTTCCTCCCATTTTTGATATAATCAACATGTTTTTATTTCCATTTTGAAAAAATATTTAATATTTCTATTTAGTTAACATAGTATTTAAAAATTCTTTAATTATGTTAAATATAAGGTATATGCGTGAGATACAATCTAATTTCATACAAATACTATGTATAATAGAACTATCATCTTATAATACCTCAGGAGCTAATGAAACTATTTTAGTGAAACTTAACTGTCTCAACTCTCGGGCAATCGCACCAAAAACTCGAGTTCCTTTTGGATTTCCTTCTTGATCAATAACAACTGCAGCATTGTCATCATATCGTATTATCATACCGTTGTCACGTTTAAGTTCTTTACAAGTGCGTACAATTACAGCTCTGATCACTTCTGATCTTTCTAGAGGTGTGTTTGGTAATGCTTCCTTGATCACAGCAACAATAATGTCACCGATATGAGCATATCGGCGATTACTAGCTCCGATGATTCGAATACACATTAATTCTCGAGCCCCGCTGTTATCCGCTACATTCAAATGGGTTTGAGGTTGAATCATATCATTTTGTAATCTGTTCTTTCAATGCAAAGAGTGAAGGAAAAAAAAGAAATATTGTTTGTCCAAAAAAAAGAAACCTGCAATTTTTTCCCCAAGACTTTTTTCTTTGGCTCCACGTTCCTATTTATCCCGAAATAATGAATTGAGTTCGTATAGGCATTTTTGAGGCCGCTATTGAAATAGCCTTTCTGGCTATATTTTCTGCTACTCCACCCATTTCATAAAGTATTCTACCTGGTTTAACGACAGCTACCCAATATTCGGGGGATCCTTTACCCGAACCCATACGTGTTTCTGTAGGTCTTACTGTAACTGGTTTGTCTGGAAATATACGTACCCATATTTTTCCACCACGCCGCACATTTCGTGTCATTGCTCGTCGCCCTGCTTCTATTTGTCTAGATGTGATCCAAGCCGGTTCAAGTGCCTGAAGAGCATATTTACCGAAAGAAATACGATTGCCTCGATAAGATATCCCTTTCATTCTTCCTCTATGTTGTTTACGAAATCTGGTTCTTTTGGGGTTATAGTTGATGCTTCTTTTTCAATTCCATCTCTACTACAAAACCGGACATGAGAGTTTCTTCTCATCCGGCTCCTCGCGAATTAAAGGATTCAATTTGAATGAAAATATACTTTTTTTTGGACAAACAATATTTCTTTTTTTTTTTTCTTTTTCAATAATATACATAATGTCTTTTTTTTATAACGAATCGTTTTTTTGTTTTGTCTTTTATCATATTGGATCAAACAAGATTGACTAATCTAAAAAAAGCCTTCGCGGGCGAATATTTACTCTTTCAATATCTATTTCCGTTGTAGGGTTAGCTCATAATTTCTCGGAAAAATGAATTGGCCTCGGTTCGTTCCGCCATCCCACCCAATGAATTATTAGGATTCGTTTTTCAATAGAATCCTATGTATTCATTGGTTCCGTCGTTCCCATCGCTTCTCAATTAATGGTTAGGTTTGAATTCTACAATGGAGCTCTCATGAAATTTGTTCTTGAGTCAATCTTCTCAGTCTTTATTGGCTCGAGGCTCTTTATTTTTTTTATGAACAGATTTATCTAGTTATGGGTGAATCAGTATTGATGCGTTCTAACACTGCCTTTTCTGAGATGACTCATAAACCTTACATATATTGGAATGGGTGATATATCATTGACATTCTTTTTCTTTCTTTCTCTCACCCTTCCATTTATCTGCATACTTTTGTATCAAAATCAGATTGGTTTTTCTTTTGTTTATGCAAATAAAATTCAGCTGCTACAATGATATGACCAATATATCATATCTTGACTGGTTTTTTGTATCCAGATAATGCGAAGCAATGAGTTGGTTATTAGTTCATAGTAGGGGTCGGTCCATTTTCTTTTTGAATCCTATCCTCTAAAAAAAACCAACGAGTCACACACTAAGCATAGCA